GAAAGAAAGCCAGGCAAGAATCTCATTTTTTGGTAGTACGAAGGGGGAGCATCACCTTAAGCAGCTAAATGCTTGGGAACAGTTCAGAGTCATGTACAGCGAGTGGAAGGATAAGAAAACCATCAACAGGGATTTTAAAAATCTGGTGAAGGGGCTAGCGATCTGTGGTTTTTATTGCAAAAAAAGACATCCTTGTTGTATAAGGGCTAAACTATATACCAGGTATAAGGAGGTTGATTGGGAATGATCTCTATCTTCTAGGTGCATAGGTTCGCGAGAGTGAGAGCCCTTTCCTTTAGAACTATAGAGTACAAGAATACAAAAGCGGAAGTAAAAAGTGGAAAAAAAATAATACCAGCATGAATGGAAAACGGGAATAGAAGAATTCATACTAGCATTTTTTATGTGCGGTTATGCGCTTTAAATAAAGAAAGGTTGAGTGTCTTATGTCTGTATTACACAGACAGCTGCTTCGCTGCGCTCGGATGATGGTGAGATTCAATAAACGGGTGCTGAGTCAACTGCATGCGCTACTGAAGAATCTGAAAGCGGGACGGCTAGCTTTGCCTTCCTTTGCCCCGTCAGATTCCGTTCCGGATGGATTTTTGCGAGCTTTCTGGCTTACTTTATGGCTATGGGTCTATAGGATCCAATCCACTGAGTCGACTGCTTCATCGACAGAAGAAACTTATGCTACCTATGCTCCCGCCCTTGCCTCTGTTGTCTCTGTCTATGCTGCTGGATATGTTACTGCTGTATATACTGATTCTACAGAATCGACTTAATCAACAGAATTAGCAGAATCAAGAGAATAAACTACGGGATCTACTACTGCTTCTGGCTATGGGTTTCTATTACGAGCATAAGAATATGGCTCTCGATCACTAGGCTTCAATGGGTATTGTTGCCCTTTGCCTCTGTAGGATTTCCTGCCGTGCTGGGGAAACTGCCTTTACCTTTGCATCTGCTGGTGCTACCTTAACTACTGCTGTTGGTGGGGATATGGATCCTTTCGAGGGTCTGCTACCAATGCTTTGACTAGGTAAATTTATGCTTCCGGGGTTAAAGTTCATAAGCATAATCGACTGCTTAAACGGCTAGCTCTCGAACTGGTACGTTAGTAGGATTCTACTACTCCTGCTTTTTACCCTGTTGCTCGTGCCTAAGAACACTAGGTATGTACATCTCGGGTGGTGCTTTACCTGGAACTACGTATGAATCTACTGCTTCCTCTGCTACAGGCGATATCCCCGCTATTAATGCAGCAGGACTGGTGAATATAGATCTGCTAATCTCTAGCCGGCTATGCTCTCTTTGCGTCTGCTACTAGATATGCTTCTGGCTCTGCGTTATGGGGCCACTCGGTCAAATGCCTTTGCCCGTCTATATTTTTGCTACTGAAGCAGCTCATTTTTAACTAAAAACTAGTGGTGGGTAAGGTAACCGTTCTTTCGTCCTAAGACCTAGCTTCTGTTGTCTTTCGGAAGAATATACTCGTTTGATATTTATTTACCACCTTCCGAAAGAGCGCTACTCGCGGGCCAGCTCGAGAAGCAGAATGGAGTGGCTCGACTGGTCAATCCAGAAAGTGTTAACCGCCTTCCAAGACGAAAGTTTATGTTTTTAACAACCCGTGCGATCAGGTCCCATCCTTGCGTTTTAAAAAGAAAGGGATAGGGGGCTTACAATAGTATGTTGAATCTCGACCAGGCTCGTGTCTGGCGTACTTTTTCTTTGCTTCTGGGTAAAATAAAAATAGAACGTATATCGGAGTCCCTCTTTAGCTTCTTTTTAGCTTCGGGTTGATAGATTTCTGCCAGGCGAAGTAATAAATTAAATGTCGTATACGAAAGAGAGAGCTGTTTTCTGATAGAAAGAATAGAGGCGCCGAAGGCGTTCCTTCTCGTCCACTAGTTATTTCGAGTCCATCTGCGTTCCATTAGGTTCCGTTACACAAGCAGACATACAATTGGCAGAAGCGGCTAGACCAATAGGGAGAGAAGAGAGGGCGAAAGAGCAGCATATGATAATATAATATATAGGTGGTAGAAGTTACCAAGTGAGTAGTCCAAAGTAAACAGATTAGAGTACGGTTAGTTTTTCTATAAAGCCGTATGCACTGAAATAGGATAACCCTCCGGAAACACGGCCAAAGGGAAGGTAAAAGCCCAGAAAAGGCTTTCGTTTCTACTGCGCAATGGTGTGAAAAAGCGGAGCCTACTTGCCCAATGCTAAAACAAGGTTCTATCCAAAGGCACGGAAGGAGTCGTCAATGAAGGTGTGCTTCAGCAAGAGGACGAGAAGACAAGAAGGATACTGGTCCACTACTCGGATCGAACCAGCAATGCGAGCTGCTCCAGCGGTCGCCCTTAGGACTTAAGGGGAGAGAGAACGGAACGTTTTTTTACATTTTTAAAAACAGGTCGAAGACGGCAGTCAATGAGTCACTAAGATGGTAAAGAGGCAGTGGGTCATAGTTAGAAGCTATAGAAAGCATTAGAACCCCGCCGAGTCGGCCAGTACTAATGGGTTCGGTAAAGCAAGCATCAAGCTGCCGGATATGGAAAACTATCCTAACGCCAAAAAAATGAGGCCCTTTTTTGACAAAAAGTATATCAAAAACACATGTTTTGCCTTTCACTCCTGCCTCAATCGCATATTTGTCAGGAAATCCATATTTCTTTCTAGGGTGAAGAGATACAAACAAAGAAGTTGTCACGGTTGAGAACTAGAGAACGAGAAGTGCAACTTGTGTCAACTCTTCGCCTGCCTTCGACCCGTATCCGACCGGAAGGATAAATTCCATTTTGGTTGGGGCCAATCAATTACCACTTAAAAAAGTACCGCCTGGTCACTCTCCTACCTGCTTATCGCTAGTTTGGTTTCTAGTTCGATTACGCATCTAGCTCACGGACAAGCGCTGCTATTCGCCAACCGGGTAGCGGGCTGATTCCTTCAGTCAGTTATTCAGAGAAAGGAACCGAAGGTGTCGACCTAAGGCCCCGGGGGATCGACCACTAGGGAGATAGAGAGATCTACTGGACCAGGGCTAACCGGCCCCGACGAACCCCTTGGGGTCACAAATGTCGGAGCACCTTGGCGCCCAATTGAGATACTTTTTCTCGCTTAGTGTATTAGAGAAAATAAAAAAAGAAATTAGGAATGAGCGCACTGCCGGACCATGAAAACGTTCTAATCTACCTTAGTATCTTCACCTTCGCTGCAAAAACAATAAAAAATTCGCTCAAGTGAAGGGGCCCGCCTCACCACTCCCCTTCCCCTTTTCACGGAAGCCACCAAACCACAGGGGACTCGCCATGAAAAAGGCCTGCTCTTTCACTTAGTTACTTTGGCCTCTCTCTAAGCCAAACACTAGCATTCAATCCAGCCCCGAGCGTACCAGGGGCTACCCTGTTTACCGGATCCTTAGAGGTCTGCCCGTCCGGCGGCGGTACCTCCTTTTTTTAGGGCAGCACCCGAGTGCCACCTTCACAATAATAAGCCGGCGAAGTCAAAAATGACTCATCCAACTCCACTGCTCCAGACACAAGAGATATTCATTTCCACATAGCAAAAAAAGCGTTCAGTAACTTCGGGTTCTCACGAAATTTGGAAATCCAATTCTCGTGATCGGACACGGTTTCTGGGATTTCCAAATCCCTTATAATATAATTAGTTGCTGCTTTATAAAGGTCATTTGTTTCCTCGTTTTGTGTATTTCTAATTTTCCATCTCGGCAGACCTCGGGTTTTTTAGTGTAGAAATTGTTGGAGCACCAAAGTATGGAACTCATTTCTTTTTTGAATTAGTTTCTCAGGATCCCTATCAGGATCCGGATGATTCTCTTCAGAAGAGTAAGGCTCTTCCGGCTTATTGATGGAAGAGGATGAGGAATCGGGCATCGATTCCATCAACACTCTTTCGTCAAAGCTTGTCCAACCGGACGCCTCCCCAGGTAACATCCAATTCCCCACAAAGGACATGGAAGTTAGTAGTGTACGTAACCCCATGCCTATTCCCAAGGCAAGAAACCCTGGGAAGCCACATTTTAAAAATGCGGCGGCGAGGGCTCGACTACCGAGGTAGAAACCGAGCCTCAAAAGGATTTTCCACAGAAAATCCATGCAATCAAAACCGATCAAACTAGAGGATAAAAAACCTCCTAATATTAGAAGTAATTTAGTCTTCGTAAGATGAGGGCGTAGGGCCCTTTTTGATAAAGCAAAAGGAACACCGAGTGGGATCAAAGAAACTAGCGGACCTGTAGTTCACTCTCTAACCACCTTTTATAGAGTGAGAAAGAGAGTGGCGTTGTTTGTCACACTGCATTCTCGTGACAATTCTGTTATGACAATTCTGTTATAAGGAGATGCCATCCACTGGCCACCTCATATCATTCCGCGTGCACAACACGCTCCTCGGTACATTTCTTTTTACCCTCTTTAATAAAGTAAAATTCTCCAGTCTCGAATGGAAATCGTGATAACCAAGACCCTATTTTGCAATTTCAAAAACCACCATTAAATTGTCGGGTCGATTTCTCGATCCCGTCATGCATCATTACTCACTGTATGCAACGAACCATACTTCTCATTCGCTACTCTACAAATTTAGTTCCCACCACTTTCTTCAACTAATAAAATTAAGGTCCAAAACCGGTATATGGAAGGTATATGATAAAAACTAGAGAGTGAGACATCTTTGCCCCCAATTAGTGATTATGAACATCCAATAGTGACGTCCTTTGCCTCAAAAAGTCTCAATACTTATAGGTGGTTACAACCTATTAAAAAAAAAAATAACTTGGACAAAAAGTAAAGAAGTGACTAAGACAAATATTTTTTTAGGATAACCCCATACCAATCAATCAAACCTTTATTATTTATTGATTGAACACCGCTTGAAAATGAAAATGACTCTTATGATAAAATAGAATTATGAGCTTGGAATGGTGATTCAATTGGTGATAATTTTTGGTTTAATTCTCCACCTTAATGACATAAACATGGATTGATTAAATTCTATTCATCTAAACTCTTACGACTCAATATGATAAAGCCTATAAAACAAAGAGCTACTATCATTTCTTCATTATAGATTGAGATCTTCTTCGAACTTAATGCACAAATAGATGGAATTGCAGCAAATAGCATCTTTCTAGCATGCGTATTCGTGGAAGTCAATCTCATTATGAAAGCTTATCTCTTTGACTGCTTTGCTTCCCAGAAAGACTTGTAAGAAATCGCCGGTTGGGTTGGTCCAACCAAGAAAGACATGGGAATCTCACAGGAAATGGAAATCTTTTGATCTTGTACTAAGGTACACTGAACACCAACCCAATATCGATGAAACGACACGTGACTACATCAATCAACTACAGCTTAAGAAATTCATCAAGAACTCCTCTCCATTTTAGGCGAATATCTCATACTCATACGCAATTTACACCTGTCTTTTTTCTTGTTTATGTACGCCATTTTGTCAAAAGAAAAAATTCTTTATGTCGGAAGAAAATGTCAAGTCATATGTTCGTGTCATGCGCTCATCACGAGCAAGGCTGGCAAACGAATGTAGTTAGCGAGTAAACGGATAAGGGCGCTTATCCAATCGGTCTTACTAAATGCATCCGGGAAGCCGGTCGGTTTCCCAGGCTCGACTAAAAGAAGAGGCTAAAGAGCCGTCCAATGAAGCAGGATATCGATCTGGTCCGAAGGCATCGATGAAGAGAACGAAAAGATCTACCTTTACTCTTGAGCCTTGATCCTTGTCCACCTCATCTTAGGCCTTTTCGTTTTGAGGCTATGTGGCTTAAGCACCATGATTTTAATCAAGTTGTGACTGCCAGCTGGAATGATAATCATCTTAACTTCTGCTCGAATGTCCAGGTCTTTGGGCACTTGCAGCAACGAAAGAAAAAAGCGTTGGCTAGACTTAATGGTGTGCAGCGGGCTCTTTGGAATAAAGCTAACCTGAATCTTGAGAGGGATCTGCAAGATGAATTCTGCCAAATCATGGATCAATAAGAGTTATTGTGGATGCAGGGGGATAAGAATTCTAAATTCTTTCAGCTTAGAAGAAGAAGGAATAAACAGGTCGGGTTGAGCAATGAGGTGGGTGAATGGATCACTGATAAGGAGGCACCGAAGGCGCGGGAAGTATTTGAAAGATTTGTTTGAGGGATTCTGATTTGCCGAATCTTTTCCCAGCCAGTAGAAGTGTGAGTGACCAGGTTCTGAAAGAAAGGATAGTCTCTTTACTTCGTAACCTTACGTCCGGATGCTTTCTCTGCTTGCTTTTATCAGCGGATGTCTGTGCAGCCTCTGGTCAACAGGTAAATTTTGAGAAATCCGTGAGATTTTCTTCTCCTAACACCAAGTGTGACCTTGCTAGAGCTATCAGCAGGGAGTGTGGTTCCCTCTAACCTCTAATCTGGGGGCTGATTCAAGAAAGACTTTCTAAAGCTACTTACAGAGAAGTGGTAGAGGCCAAACTTTCCTCATGGAAGTGTCAATTGCTCTCAATGGCTGGGAGGCTGACCGCTGTGACATCCTCTGTGCCAATCTACACTATGCAAACTGCCAAACTCCCTGTTGGCATATGTGATGAGCTTGACAGAACCAATAGGAACTTCCTATGGGGATTCTCACTCAAGACCTCACCTAGTAAATTGGGAAAGGTTCTGAAAGAAGGGTCTTGGTATCAAGAAGTCTATCCATATGAAGAAGGCCATGCTTGCAAAGGCCCGTTGGAGGTTCTGAAAGAAAGATCAGGCTGACTTGATGAGGAAAAAATATCTGGGGCTAATTTTTAAACTAGTGCCGATTCCCCTTGTACTGCTTCCAGTACCTGGAAAGGAATTCTGTATGGCTCAGAGGTGCTTAAGGCTGGTCTGAGATGGAGACTTGGAGATGGTTGCAAGGTGAAATTCTGGACTGATATTTGGATAGGTAATGAGCCTATCCTTCCGATGGCCTGCATTCCTTTTAGCCAAGTGAATCTTGGTGAGACTCTTTCTGAGTATATCTCTAATGGCTATTTGGACATGGAGAAACTTAATGATGTTCTTATGCCTGAGGCCATTCAAAAGATCCTTAATGTCCCTGCGATCAAACATTACAGATTCTTGTTTTTGGGGTCATTCTCCCAAGGGTCTTTTCTCTGTCTTTCAACTTGTGCTGTGACACTGAGGAATTGAATTACCTGACTCTCAATGGAAGTTTATATGGAAGAAAAAAGTGCCACCTAAGTTAAAAACCTTCACCTGGTTGCTTACTCAAGGAAAACTTAATCAGCAAAGGGTTAGGTTATTAGGCACCCCTCTTCTGATGCTTCTTGTCCTCTGTGCAATTACCATACTGAGTCTTTGCAGCATCTATTGCTCCTCTGTCCCAATGCTAAGATGATTTGGAGTCAATTTTCTATTCCTTGGCAAGTTAGGCATTCCTTTTCCTGAGTTTTGGTGATTGGCTGCTGCTAAACACAAGTTCTAAGGTTTAATTTAATAGTAAACTTGTTTGGAGTAGTGTCTGCATTACTGCGTGTTGGTTTATTTGGAAGTGGAGATCCAGTAGGGTATTTGACAGTAACTTCCTTATTCCTCACTTTCCTCGATCAGTTGTTAGCAATGAATGAACGAACCTTCAAATATATATCAACCGCCCGCCCTGTAAAGCCCATCATCGATGACACGAGCATAATAAGGCAGTATTTCAATCATAGCAATGAACTTTTGTAAGCTCAGGCTCAGGAGCAATGGAAGCGTAAACACCGGGTTAATGACGACTAGATGTGACTCTGGCAGAATGTGTGAACAGAAGGTCGCCGACTGCTACTAAGAACCTAACAGAACTCTTTTGAAATTTAAAAGCAAGAATAAAGATATAGTATGTTTTATTGTCTCCTATGATAACATGATATGTCAATAGAATGAAGAATCCAATAAAGTAAAATATATTTGTTGTTAAAAAAAATCTCGTGGAAAGGAAGATTACTCGCATTGATGAATCAATCCACTCATGATATTAAGAATACCGATCTCTGTTATTAATTAATATAGAACTCCTATATCGTATTAATACCTATGTCATAAGTTATTAATACGTTATTACTGTTTATAGTAAAAGAAAAAAGAAGTTCATTTTACCTAGCTGTCAAATCTTACTTGACCATTTTCGCTAATAAAAGCCTGATCGATCCGCAACAATTCCGTTTCACCTACATGGAAAATCTTACTTGACCGTTTTAGCTAAGGAGATCGTTGCTTTTTTGAAAGAAGTTCATTTTACCTAGCTGTCAAAGTGATCATTTTCCGCAAATCACTCTCTTTCTCATCCCGATCTCGAGTCTTATAGAAGATCACGCCATGCGGCTGACGCCAGCATGTCAATGCATGAACCCTTACCTTATGTCAATAAGTTGTATGAGCCTATGAATGTCAATACTACGGCGAGTCTCATGAAAGCCCACCTTTGGTGCCTTGCGCTGCTTCGTCTCTGATCGAGATCGAGGGATTTCGACGCCTAGGGATTTTGTTGTCATGAGATCTTTTCGCAAGAGGGGCGTGCATCATTGGACCTCGTCCGCTGGGTTACCTCGACTCGGGGACCTCTACTTAGAGTAAGCAAGGAACGCACACCCCCAAAATTCCGATTACATGAACCGTGTGAGACCGAGCATAGATGGAGAAACTATGAGAAAGGTTTACGCTCGGATGGGTGAATACGTAAAATTAGAAGTATGAATTGGCGCAATCTAGTAAGGTTCTGAAAGAAAGTTGCTCGAATGCTAAGTAGAGGAAGGCCACAGCGACTATATATATATATTTTATACCATCTTGCGAGATAGAGGGGAAAGGTACGCAGTTGCTTGGCAAGGAATGGAACGAGGTGGCTCGGCTGACAAGGAATGGAACGAAGTGGTTCGAACAAAGAGAGAGGACGGGACTCGCTTTCCAGAGTAAGAGTCTTTCTCGACTGAAAAAGGCTTTCCGTGAGGTTGCGAAGCAAAGGCTACGAAGTAGAGGTAGTTTCCACTAATAGAATTTGATTAATATTTAACATTATCCTAGAGTTCAAGAAATGTGTAAAATTCTTTATGAGTGGAATTAGGCAATTTTAACGCCAGGCCTGTGCCGAACTTTAAAATAAATTGGGTCAGAAAAGGGAGAAAGGAATTTGAGTTCAACTAAAGGGTTGTGAGAATTAATTACATATCTAGAATGAAATTGAACCGGGACTCGACAATTGCTCTTACAAAATAATGAATGAGCAGAAATCGCGAGTATATTATTATTATTATCCATGAGAATACTCTAATGAAGAACTTAACAGAACTTTTCCAATAGAGTAGAGGCGCTTAGGAGTACTTTTTCGATGCAGAGAAGCGAAGAATCGATCCCATCCCCTTAGCTTCCATTGAAAGCACCGCAGCGTTTGCTGATCTTCTAACGTTACCCCTTTCCTTCGGAACCTCTTCTTTTTTTTTTACTTCGTAACCTTGTGGTGTCTTCTCGGGGGCAAGGCATTGAAGGCTCTGAAAGAGAGTGTAACAACTAGCTCTTCTCTTTCTGTTAGCGTGGCGCTTTAAGCCCCAGGACCTTTAGTACCATAGCTTGCTACGAGTAGGTGGGATAAGAAAAGAATCTCTAGCTCTCCACTTGCTTCTTTTTCATATATGCCATTTTGAAGAAGTCTTGAAGGTAACAAAGTAACAGAAGGGGAGTCGATAATGTGGCCTCCGGGGGGAAAAACCAGCAAGCCAATCTCCTTGACCAGTTGGAGCATAAGTTGCAAGAGAAAGAGCAGCCGACGAAGAAACCAACTCTTTCACTCACTCACCGCAAGCATCAGAAAAGGATGGAAATTCTTCGCGGATCTTGAAAATAAAATGACGTAGAAGAGGCACTGAGCACAGCGAAGTGGTCACCGAGATGAATATTAATTACTTTGGTTTCTCAGGACAAGGCACCAGAGGTGCGTAAACCCGGCTCCGTTGAGTCTAAATACGGGAGCCTTGTCTTCCCACTAGCACCACCAAAGTGTAAGAAGTTTCCCAGGGAGGCATCGGTCGGGGGGTTTGGACCACAAGTAAAAGCCCTGATGAATGAGGCCATCATCCAGAAATTGGAATTAGGTCTCTGTTAACGGCAAAAGATAACGGCGACTTAACGCCCCATTCATTGAACGGTCTGGAACACCCGTAACAACTGCCATCTTTGAAAACGAGGTTCTGAGAGCACCCTCAGGGCACCTCTTCCAACCAAGCCGAGTCCCTCCTACCAAGTCGAGTCCGTGTACATTACATCATATGTTATGTTAGTTTCAATTCATTCATATTTTTTTGGATTCATTTAATGGAAACTCGGTGAATTCACATTAAAGCCCCAGAAATCCTTTCTCACGGATAGCAAACATCTGAAGGAAAGGCTAGCCGGCGCGCGGTCCCATCTCCATCGACACCCACTACCCACGATTCCGCTAGTTTAGAAAACAACAACTTAGTCGTCCTACTGGGATTTAGCCTCTTAGGACATAAAAGACCAAAAGGAACCCTTCTAACCAAAAGTATGTATTATTCAGAGTCAAACCACTCATAAAGGGATTTTCAGTCCTTTGCTCTAACCAGCGGAGCTGCCTGAACCACCCACCCAATCTCGACGAAAAAAGAAAAATACCCGCCGAGAAAGCTTTTTTTTACTCAACTCGTAAAGGCGCCTCGAATCAAAACTCTTTCTGCCATTCTATCTCTCTCCCTGGAGAAAGACCTGTTGGCAAGACCGCGAGAAATCAGTGCTATTTATATACTGAATTCCGAGAAGCTGGCATAGTGAAGTCTTCAATCACACCAACAGCGGTTTCACGCACTACCTACGAGAATAGGTCATCGAGAAGAAGCAAGTCTTAGCTGCGGTTACAGTCCTCTGAAGAAGTTCCCCATTTCACGAAGAATTCTTTTTATTAGCCATATCAAGGTGACAGGATTCGAACCTATGGCCCTCTGTACCCAAAACAGATGCGCTGACCAGACTGCGCTACACCTCGCGTCTCACCCCTCCCCCCGGAGCATATAGATCCACCCGATCTATGAACACTTGAACCGAACTCGCGTCCCGCGAGAACCAATCCGAGTAATCAACCGCTTTTTTATAAAATCCGCCCCTGATGAAATCAGAACCTGCACTATACGGCTTTTTGGCTTCCTCTTTCACTTTTTTTTTTATCTGGTTCCGCTCCTCTTTCAGAGCCTTCGCCCGTTTAGAAGTGGATTCGAACCACTGACACAAGGATTTTCAGTCCTTTGCTCTAACCAGCTGAGCTACCTAAACCACTTTCCTAAAGTATGTTTTCTTCATCGAATAGCGCCCTAACTTACCACTTTACTAGTAAGGGAAAAGCCCTATATCTTTGTAAAGGGCTTTTTTCGCTTGTTCGTCAAGCTTTCAAGCAGCTCTTTCAACTGCCGCCTAATCTCCCAACCATGCTCAAGAACCGAGAGCCGCCCAGGGACTGGACGGCCAGAGGGAGCTTGCTTTTAGAAAGAAGATAGGTCGGTCAAACAAAAACAACGCGCAACGGGCTCTCCGCTCCTAGTCACTAAGTAGTGCTATTCTGTCCTCCGGGGGGACTCCACCAAGAGGCTCTTTCTCTCACGTAATTTCGCCCGCCCGGGATTCGAACCCATGAGACAATCTTCTTGTATGTCGATTTAGCAAACCAATGCCTTAAGCCACTCAGCCATACCTCCAAGTTGTTGATCGGAATTTGATGTGCCGGGTTTGGTTGGTTGCCCGAAGGGCTATCTGATCCGATCAACTGCGTAAGCCGTAGCGCGCTAGCGCGCGTAGTCTTCCTCTATCTATGGGCGAGACTCTATCCAGATCTATGGATCTCCCCAGCGTCAAAGCGAGACTCCATCAAAATCTGCCACTTGTTGGGCGACGCCTTCTTTTCTATGAGCACCCCACCATTGAATGATGAACTTTTCCAATCTTCGCCTCCGACCCGACCAGGGGAGAACACAGGGTCAAGCCAAGCCCTTACCCGCCAGAATTGAATTCATATCTCCTTCGTCTGGTCGAGAGGGGAGAAAGCCCGGGGAACTGGACTGTGACTCTTCTATTACATTACGGAGAAGTCCATTCTCGTCATGATCGATCCACGTCCTACCGTAGTGCCCGGGAACCAGGCTTGCTTGGCTTACTAACGCGAAGGAATTTTTCGTTGATTGCACGAGCTAGCCAGTCAATCCAGCCGTTTTCTTGCTTGGTGCGCTAGTGCGCCTTACTTATAAGTAGGCGTTTTCGGTTAGATTCCCGATCCACTCATCTTCAAACGGGGGTTCATCATCCAGAAAGATGCACCGCACTCCAGACCAAACAATACCTGCCAGAGATTGAGCTCGACTCGAGAGATGGAGACATAAAGGCGCCAACGGCGGGAAAGTTATATCTCGCGGCCTTGGATATTGTGGGTAAGGGTGATGTTCGTATCAAACTACCGAACGGTGCTACATGGACGTTGCATGATGTGAGGCACATTCCCGGTTTAAAACGGAATCTTATTTCTGTGGGTCAGTTGGATAAGGAAGGATGCATGACTACATTCTCTGAGAGTTGCTGGAAGGTTTCAAAGGGTATTGGCTCGCGGAAAGAAGTCAGGAACACTCTATACGACCATGAACACCAGAAGCGCAGTAGCGGTTGCTGAAATCAGTGAAGATGCGCATCGTAGGCTTGGGCCGTGAGAAGGGGATGAAGGTACTTCAGTCGAAGGGGAAACTCCATGGTGTGGATTCAGTAAAGCTCACTCCCTTATTAGTAACTCTTTAGGTATACAGAATGAACCTATATAAAGCTGTTACATATTCTAGTCACTCTATAGGATAAATACCGATATCTACAGCTGTGGCAATAGGCGCGTGATTTGGTAATACGCCAATTTGTCCACTATTAGTAGATAAAAAATTATCTTTATCCCGAGCCTCGGAGGAAGGATTTATCTTTGATGAAAAGTTTTATACTTTTAGAGTTACATTTTTATAGTGAAAATGGAATGTACATACCTATAAAAAATTAATATAAATGACTCACTATTTACTCGGTTTTTGGGCCATAATCATTATGTAGGAGAGATGGCCGAGTGGTTGAAGGCGTAGCATTGGAACTGCTATGTAGACGTTTGTTTACCGAGGGTTCGAATCCCTCTCTTTCCGTATCCTTCACCAAATTCATCAATGTTACTGGCCACAATGCATCAAATAAGAATGGATACTCCAACAGCTAGCCCATGTCTTTTCTTTGATATGGATTCTTTATTCCTAAATCCTAATTTCTGTGGTACGAAAATACTGGACAAAATGGACAAGGAATTAAAATCCCCTACTGATCTAGAGATCCATTAATGAGATAATGAGAGAAAAATCCCCGGACCAAACCCCTTAACTTAACTCAGTCCCTTTACTTAAGCGAAAAAGGGTGCAAAACTGGCCGAACCCTATATTATTTTAGTTAGGGTTAAGTCTGACGAGAGTAATATTCTACAACTAGTAATTCATTTATTTTCAAACCGACCCATTTACTATCTATTATTTGATTGACTAATCCTTTATATTGTAATGGGTGAAGAGTCAAATGTTTTGGTAATTCCTCCGGGGGGGATGAATCAATATGATTTTGAATCAGAACCTTAGATTTTTGCTCATCTCTCACCGTAATAATATCTCTGGGTTTGCATCGATAACTTGGTATATCTACTATCCGACCATTAACTAAAATATGCCTATGGTTAACTAATTGGCGGGCTTGAGGAATAGTCGAAGCCATACCCAATCGAAAAAGGATGTTATCCAAACGCATTTCAAGTAATTGTAGTAAAACCTGACCTGTTGACCCTTTGGCTTTTCCGGCGATACGAACGTATTTAAGTAATTGTTGTTCCGTAAGACCATAATGAAAGCGCAATTTTTGTTTTTCTTCTAAACGAATACGATATTGCGATTTTTTGCCGGGGCGCGATTGGGTTCGAAGATCGTTTCCGGCTCTAGGCTTTTTACTAGTTAGCCCCGGTAAAGCCCCCAGACGGCGTATTTTTTTGAAACGAGGTCCTCTGTAACGCGACATAAAGACTCCTTTTTTTTATGAAATTTCATAAACCAAAATTAAAACTAAACTAAAAGATGATAAATGAAGCGAAATTTACTGAATTATTACAAAGAATAATTAGAGGAATTGTATCAATATCCGGACCTTATTGTATATAAATATTATATATATAATTGTATTATATAAATAAAAAAGAATTTGAAATAGAATTTGGTAACTAAAGTAAGTTATATAATCTAGTAATTAAGTTAGAATCTTATTCTATATTAGAATCGTATAATATATATAATTAATATAATTTATATATATTAATTATATTTTATAATAATAAATTATTGTATATATTTAAAATCGAAAATATAGAATTTATATAATAAAAAAGAATTTCCTATTTCATTAATATTCATTGATAACTCATTGATAACTAATTCGAAATTAACGAAATAATTAATTGATTAATTATATCCATTCGATTAGTTATGGCTATTAATGAAATTTGAAATTACTAAATTGCCCTTTGTCGTTTTTTTTATTATTTCTTAGGGTCTTCCCTAAGAAAAGGATAAAAAGAGAAAAGTGCAATCCAGATCATAATGAAACATTCCTACGGTTTCATTCGGAAAGGCGAAACCTAAGACGAAAAAAAAAAAGAATCGACCGTTCAAGTATTCAAAATTGAACACTAAAAATGATAGAAATAGGGACATGTATAAGTATAATATATATATTATAATTATAATAGATATATATATGTGGTATATATCTATATTTAATTTCTGATTGGACCAAGTATGGTTTACAATAGAGATGAAAGAAGATAGATACGAAATCAAATAGGAGCAAACACTTTTCAATACAGGAATCGATATCTAATGAATTCCACGGTTCCAGCATAATAAAAATAGAAATGAACGAAAAGGGGTAAACGGCATCATGATGTGATCATAATCACATCACAAAAAAAGGGGGGATATGGCGAAATTGGTAGACGCTACGGACTTAATTGGATTGAGCCTTGGTATGGAAACCTACCAAGTGATAACTTTCAAATTCAGAGAAACCCTGGAATTAAAAATGGGCAATCCTGAGCCAAATCCCGTTTTATGAAAACAAACAAGGGTTTCAGAAAGCGAGAATAAATAAAGGATAGGTGCAGAGACTCAATGGAAGCTGTTCTAACAAATGGAGTTGGCGGCATTGTGTTCGTAAAGGAATCCTTCCATCGAAACTTCCGAAAGGATGAAACCGATGAAACCTATATACATATGTATACTTACTGAAATACTATCGCCAAATGATTAAAAATGATTAATGACGACTCCAACCGGTTCTATAATTTTTATATATCTATTTAGATATCTATTTAGATGAAAAATAGTCGTTGATCAAATCATTCACTCCATCATAGTCTGATAGATCTTTTTAAGAATTGATTAATCGGATAAGAATAAAGATAGAGTCCCATTCTACGTGTCAATATCGACAACAATGAAATTTATAGTAAGAGGAAAATCCGTCGACTTTAGAAATCGTGAGGGTTCAAGTCCCTCTATCCCCAAAAAGACCTGGTTGCCTCGTTGCCTCCCTAATTATTTATCTTCTCATTTTATTATCGACTCGAAATTGGTTATGTTTCTCAGTCATTCTCACTCTATTCTTTCACAAACCTATCCGAGCAGAAAAATATTTTCTTATCACAAGCCTTGTGTGTGATATATATGATAATGATACGTGTACAAATGTAAATCAGCATCTTTGAATAATGTGTTAAATTTGGATAATTAACAATCCATATCATTATTTGTCCTGTATTGAAACTTACAAAGTTTTATTTTTGAAGATACAAGAAATTCTACAAGGGCCTGGATATTACTTTGTAATATCTTTTCGTTTTTTTAATTGACATAGACCCAAGTCCTATATTAAAATAAAATGAGGATGATGCGTCGTGAATGGTCGGGATAGCTCAGCTGGTAGAGCAGAGGACTGAAAATCCTCGTGTCACCAGTTCAAATCTGGTTCCTGGCACATGAGGAATTTGTATGAGTATATATTCTACAAATTAATTGATATGGGTCGACATCCATATTCAGGATTATAGTATAGATCATGATACATACTTATCCATCTAAGTGTCGTAGATATACCCCTTACTAATAATGTAATGTAATTATGTTTTATGTATATAAAACAGGCAAAAGAAACGATGGGTATTGTGTATTAAAGTATACAAAAGAAACGAATTCTATTTTGTTTCCTCTTCTTTTTTTATTTGTTCGTGTCTCCGCCAGTTCAAAAAAATGTTACTACTTCATACATATTCGAAAACGATTGCTTAGTTGAAAGACCAAAAAATAGAGTCTAGGAGAGTTGAAGGGCGGGAATATCCAAGATTCATCTCGGATACTCTACGAATAGAATACGACCCTCTTTCATTTCCTTATATTTTTAATATTCTATTTCTTCATTTCCTCCTATGTTACTTTATAGAGACCTTCTAAGTGATGTGCGCGGTACATAGTTCATGATGCGTAACTCTTTTAATTTCATCCTATTGGCTCGGCTCATCCGAAAAACTATCTTCAAAATTTGAGAATTTCAATGAACCCTCTAACTCTTTTTTTTTTAGTATTTAATTTATTTAGCCCACCTAAAAAAAAAAATATATATGTGAATGAAACGTCAATTATTCTGTTTGATCTATAAGAGAACGTCCAAATATTCTTTTAATATCTGGAGAAGTGAATATTTGTTTCTGATTATTCAATGAGCATCTTGTATTTCATAAAAATTGGGGGAAATATAATCCTTACGTAAAGGCCAGCCTATCCAACTTTCAGGCATTAAGATACGTTTCAGGCGTGGATGATTATCATAAAGGATTCCCAGCATATCATAAGATTCCCTTTCTTGAAAATCTGCACTTTTCCAAACCCAGAAAACAGATGGAATTCTAGGATTCCTCCTTGGAGCAAATACTTTTATGCATACCTCTTCCGGTTGATCTATACCATACTCTATTCTGGTAAGATGGTACACACTAGCTAACAGCCCGCCTGGTGCTACATCATAAGCACATTGGGAACGTAGATAATTATAACCATATACATATAAAATGACGGCAATCGAATGCCAATCCTCGGGCTTTATTTGTAAAGTTTCTATTCCTTGGTAATCGAAGCCCAAAGATCTATGAACTAACCCATGTTTGACTAACCAAGCAGACAAACGACCCTGCATCTTTTTTATCTCTCCCAGATTTTTATTTGTATTTAAGTATTTCACATTTACGATGAAATTTATGAAGATTGACTCGCTCTTTATTATTCTGTACATTTGTTATTCTGTACAAAAGGATCCTGCCTAATTCACTAATTCGTGGGAAGATACTGAACTTTTATA